AGAATACCAACCCTATTACAACTACAAATAATACTAATAATAGTGATCAACCAGAAGAGGTGGCTTTGATACGTTACTCGCAACAATCGGATTTTCGTCGGGATATAATCAAAGGATCCATGCGTGCTCAAAGACGTAAAACGGTTATTTGGGAAATGTTTCAAGCAAATGTGCATTCTCCGCTTTTTTTGGATCGAATAGACAAAACATTTTTTTTTTCTTCTTTTTATATCTCTGAAATGATGAATCTCATTTTTAGGAATTCGGTGGGGAGAGAACCAGAATTGAAAATTTCACATTTTTATTTTGAGGAGGAAGAGACAAGGGAAAAAGAGAAAAAAAACGAAGAAAAAAAAGAGGAAAATGAACGTATAGTAATATCAGAAACTTGGGATAGCATTATATTTGCTCAAGCAATAAGAGGTTTGATGTTAGTAACCCAATCTTTTCTTAGAAAATACATTGTATTGCCTTCATTGATAATTGCTAAAAATATTGGCCGTATGTTATTATTCCAATTCCCCGAATGGTATGAGGATTTGAAGGAGTGGAATAGAGAAATGCATGTTAAATGCACTTATAATGGTGTTCAATTATCAGAAACAGAATTTCCCAAAGATTGGTTAACAGACGGTATTCAGATAAAGATTCTATTTCCTTTCTGTTTGAAACCTTGGCGAAGATCTAAAATACGATCTCATCCTAGGGATCAAATAAAAAAAAAAGGAAAAAAAGACAATTTTTGTTTTTTAACGGTTTGGGGAATGGAAGCGGAATTCCCTTTTGGGAATCCCCGAAAACGACCTTCCTTTTTTGAACCCATTTATAAAGAACTCCAAAAAAAAGTTAGAAAAGTTAAAAAGGATTTCTTTCTACTTCTAAAAGTTTCAAAAGAAAAAACAAGATGGATCATTAAAATACTTCTAGTTCTAAAACGAATAATAAAGGAAATTCAAAAAGTAAACCCAATATTCTTATTTGAATTGAGCAAGGTGAAAGTATATGAAACGGCTGAAAATGGAAAAGATTCCGAAATAAATAATAAGATTATTCACAAATCAACCATTCAAATCCAATCCATGAATTGGACAAATTATTCACTCATAGAAAAAAAGATGAAAGATCTTTCTGATAGAACAATCACAATCAGGAATCAAATAGAACGAATCACAAAAGACAAGAAAAAAATAATTCTAACTTGTGATGATAAAAGATCGAAGAAACATATTTGGCAGATATTCCAAAGAATAAATATACGATTAATACGTAAATCACATTATTTTATGAAATCTCTGATTGAAAATATATATATAGATATCTTGCTATGTATGATTACCATTCACAGGATCTATTTCCAACTTTTCTTTGAATCAACAAAAAAAATAATCAATAAATCCGTTTACAACGATCAAACAAATCAGGAAGGAATTGATGAAAGAGATCAAAATACAATGAACTTTTTTTCCACTATAAAAAAGTCCTTTTCGAATACTAATATTAGTAATAGTACAAATATTAGTAATAGTACAAAAATGTATTATGACTTATCCTCCTTGTCCCAAGCATATGTATTTTACAAATTATCACAAACCCAATTACTTAACAAGTATCAATTGAAATCTCTACTTCAATATCAGGGGACTTATCCTTTTATTAAGGATAAAATCAAGGATTATTGTATGACACGAGGAATATTTGATTCCAATTCAAGACATAAGAAAATTCATAAGTCTGGAATGATTGAATGGAAAAACTGGTTAAAGGGGCATTATCAATACAATTTATCTCAAACCAAATGGTCGCGATTAGTACCGCAAAAATGGCGAAATAGAATCAATCAACGTTATAGGATTCAAAATAAGGACTCAATTAAAGCGGATTCATATAAAAAAGAAAAAGACCAATTAATTCATTACGTGAAACAAAATTACTATGCAGTAGATTCATTGACAAATCAAAAAGAAAAATGGAAAAAACACTACAGATATGATCTTTTATCACATAAATATATGAACTATGGGGATAAGGAGGATTTTTATATTTATGGGTCAAGATTACAAGTAAACGGGGTTCACAAAATTCCATATAATTTCAATAAACCAAAATCCGAATCATTTTATGTATTGGTAAGTACAGCTATTAGTGATTATCTAGAAGAAGGATATATTATTGATACGCATAAAAATCTAGATAGAAAATATTTTGATTGTAGAATTCTCCACTTTTGTCTTAGAAAAAATATCGATATTGAGACCTGGACCAATACACATATCGGTACCAAAATTGATAAAAATACTAAGACTGAAAAAAAAATCAACAACAAATTGAAAAAAAAAGATATTTTTTCTCTTACGATTCATCAAGAAATCAACCCATCCAATCAAAAAAGTATTTTTTTAAATTGGATGGGAATGAATCAAGAAAGAGTTTATCATACCATATCAAATCTAGAATCTTGGTTCTTCCCAGAATTTGTCTTACTTTTTGATGCATATAAGATTAAACCATGGATTATACCAATCAAATTACTTCTTTTTGACTTTTATTTTTATAAAAATAAAAGTCAAAATAAAAACATCAATATAAATAGAAAAAATAATCTTCAGATGGTATCTCATCAAAAAAAATATCTTAAATTAGAAAATTCCAACCAACAAAAAAATGAGCAACAGGACCAAGTAAATCTTGTATCAGATCTACGAAAAGAAAACAAAAAAAAAGATATTGAAGAGAATTATGCGAGATCAGACATTACCATTAAAAAAGGTAAGAAGAAAAAACAATCCAAGAAAAACAAGGAAGCAGAACTAGATTTCTTCCTGAAAAAATATTTCCTTTTTCAATTAAGATGGGATGACTCCTTGAACCAAAGAATGATCAATAATATCAAGGTATATTGTCTCTTACTTAGACTGATAAATCCAAAAGAAATTGCTATATCCTCGATTCAAAGAGGAGAGATGCATCTGGATGTAATGCTAATTCAGAAAGATCTAGCTCTTACAGAATTGATAAAAAAAGGAATATTAATTATCGAACCAATTCGTCTATCTATAAAAAGGGATGGAAAATTGATTATATATCAAACTATAAGTATTTCATTGGTCGAGAACAATAAACACCAAACTAATAGAAAATGCATAAAAAAAAGATATATTGATAAGAGGAATTTGGATAAACCCATTGTACGATATGGGAATATGCTTGTGAATGGGGACACAAATTATTATGATTTCCTTGTTCCCGAAAATATTCTATCTCCTAGACGTCGCAGAGAATTGAGAATGTTAATTTGTTTTAATTCCCATAATTGGAATGTTACGGATAGAAATAGAAATCCATTATTTTGCAATGAAAACAACATAAGAAACTCTGGAAAATTTTTGGATGAGGACAAGCATCTTAATACGGATACAAATAAATTAATTAAATGCAAATTTGTTCTTTGGCCCAATTACCGATTAGAAGATTTAGCTTGTATGAATCGCTATTGGTTTGATACCAATAATGGCAGTCGTTTCAGTATGTCAAGGATACATATGTATCCACGATTTAGAATTATTTAATTTAATAGTATATTTCCTATATCATATATATATCTATATTCCGTGACATTTTCGGTATATGAAAGCCGAAAGATGTATGCATATGCTATGTTATATTTTGGTAAATGATACAGATTGAATGGTGTATCCATTCAATTGGATATAGGAATAAATAAATTAGGGGAATCCTTTTAGATAGAAATAAATTCTTTTCTTTCGTTAATGCGGAAACATATTATCCCTTTCTATCCAAATCAAATTGAAAATTTGATTTGGATAAAATAAAGAAGTAGTATATGAATAAATCCAAATTTTTGTGTGTACTAGATTAAAATAACCGGCATAATTCTTTTTTTTTTTATTTTTCCTGATCGGAAAAATCCATGAAAAAGAAAGAAAAAGGATAGAAAAATTTTTTATGGTCAAAAATTCATTCATTTCCATTATTCCACAAGAAGAAAAAGAAGAAAACAAAGGTTCTGTTGAATTTCAAGTATTCAATTTCACCAATAAGATACGGAGACTTACTTCACATTTGGAATTGCACAAAAAAGATTTTTTATCGCAAAGGGGTCTACGAAAAATTCTAGGAAAACGTCAACGGTTGCTGGCTTATTTGTCAAAGAAAAATAGAGTACGTTATAAGAAATTAATTGGTCAGTTGGATATTCGAGAGCCAAAAACTCGTTAATTTAATCGTTTGAATTTTTTTTTAGTAGTATTCAATTTTTCGTTTTGATGAGTCTCGTTTTGAGGAATTCATGGAATAATGAATTAAGGAAGAAAAGATATGATAGTACCGGTTACAAGAAAAGATCTCATGATAGTCAATATGGGGCCTCACCACCCATCAATGCATGGTGTTCTCCGACTAATCGTTACTCTCGATGGTGAAGATGTTATTGACTGTGAGCCCATATTGGGCTATTTACACAGAGGAATGGAAAAGATAGCGGAAAATCGAACAATTATACAATATCTACCTTATGTAACACGATGGGATTATTTAGCTACTATGTTCACAGAGGCAATAACCGTAAATGCGCCAGAACAATTGGAAAATGTTCAAGTACCTCAAAGAGCTAGCTATATCAGAGTAATTATGCTGGAATTGAGCCGTATAGCTTCTCATTTGTTATGGCTTGGACCTTTTATGGCGGATATCGGTGCACAGACTCCCTTTTTCTATATTTTCAGAGAAAGGGAATTGATATATGATCTATTCGAAGCCGCCACAGGTATGCGAATGATGCATAATTATTTCCGTATTGGAGGAGTAGCTGCTGATCTACCTTATGGATGGATAGATAAATGTTTGGATTTCTGCGATTATTCTTTAACAGGAGTTGTTGAATATCAAAAACTTATTACGTGGAATCCCATTTTTTTGGAACGAGTTGAAGGAGTGGGCATTATTGGTGGAGAAGAAGCTGTAAATTGGGGTTTATCAGGACCGATGTTACGAGCTTCTGGAATCCAATGGGATCTTCGTAAAGTTGATCATTATGAGTGTTACAATGAATTCGATTGGGAAGTCCAATGGCAAAAAGAAGGAGATTCATTAGCTCGTTATTTAGTACGAATCGGTGAAATGAAGGAATCCATAAAAATTATTCAACAGGCTCTAGAAGGAATTCCTGGAGGACCTTATGAAAATTTAGAAGTACGACGCTTTGATAGAGCAAAGAATTCCGAATGGAATGATTTTGAATATAGATTTATTAGTAAAAAACCTTCACCCAATTTAGAATTGTCGAAACAAGAACTTTATGTGAGAGTGGAAGCCCCAAAAGGAGAATTGGGAATTTATTTGATAGGAGATAATAGTGTTTTCCCCTGGAGATGGAAAATTCGTCCACCCGGTTTTATCAATTTGCAAATTCTTCCTCAGCTAGTTAAAAGAATGAAATTGGCTGATATCATGACGATATTGGGTAGTATAGATATCATTATGGGAGAAGTTGATCGTTGAAATGATAATTGATACGACAGAAGTACAAACTATCAATTCTTTTTCTACATCGGAATTTTTAAAAGAAGTGTATGGACTAATATGGATTGTACCCATTTTGACCCTTATATTGGGAATAACAATGGGGGTACTAGTAATTGTGTGGTTAGAAAGAGAAATATCTGCAGCGATACAACAACGTATTGGGCCTGAATATGCTGGCCCGTTGGGAATTCTTCAAGCTATAGCGGATGGGACTAAACTACTTTTAAAAGAGGACCTCCTCCCATCTCGAGGAGATATTCGTTTGTTTAGTGTGGGACCGTCTATAGCGGTTATATCAATTCTACTAAGTTATTTAGTAATTCCTTTTGGGTATCGTCTTGTTTTAGCCGATCTCAGTATAGGTGTTTTTTTATGGATCGCCATTTCTAGTATTGCTCCTATTGGGCTTCTTATGTCAGGATATGGATCGAATAATAAATATTCCTTTTTAGGTGGTCTACGAGCTGCTGCTCAATCTATTAGTTATGAAATACCATTAACTCTATGTGTGTTATCAATATCTCTACGTGTGATTCGTTGGAATATGAACTTTGAACCTCTCTTCTAGAAATAAAAGAAAAAAGAAAGAGGTTCAATGTATTGAATAGATGTTTTCATTTTTTTTATTCAGCATTCGGGTTGATGAGTTAAACCAGATAGTTATATGAGTGAAACTAAACAGCTTCCAAATTTGTAGTAAGAAGAAACAATCTCATTCCCTATGTACAAGAATAAAGTTGAAGTAAAAATAAGCAGTGTAAACTGCTTACCCCAAGATTAAGATTTTTTGATTAGTCATCATATCTTGAAGCGGGCGCAAACAAAAGATCAACTGTATGGAGTTTCTACTACAGTCTCGTATGTATTACTATACCGGGGATCAATCAAAAGTCAGTGGACGGTTAGGAACACCAAGGTACACAAAGGATTAGTAATGGAGATAATGTAAGGTATCAAAAAAGAGGTATTTCTTCATAAAACGAATCATAATAAGGACTTGAAATTGGTAGAAATGATCAAGTAGTACTTCCCTACGATTCCGATCTAGAGTATGCTCCTATTCACTGGTTAAAGAAATGACTATCAAGAACGAATTAATTCTTTATTTTATTTTTTAGTATCCTCCTCTGAGACAGAAGAACAGGAAAAAAGAAATGGAATGCAGTAATTGAATGAATAATAAAAAAAGGGGATCCTTATTTATTCTTTTCTCTATCCATATTCATACATATCGAATTCTTATCACGATTCATGAACTAATGACTAATTCTTTTTATTTTGTATTGATTGATATAAGGAGTATTTTATTGAAATATTAAGTTATTACCGAACAAAGATAAATTTTTATTGTAAAGGATGAGATCAATTCGGAAGCACTTTTTTTCTTATTCTAGCAGACAGAATTCCATTGGTCTAATTTGGGACTTTCCGATGTATCTTTATTCTATCCATCCAAAGATGGTGATAATACCGAACCCGTCCTTACATTTTTTTTGTGGCCATCGAGGAGCCGTATGAAGCTGAGGTCTCACGTACGGTTTTGAAATAGCGATGGGAACAGTGATGTTATTATCGACTATGATTATCTAACAGTTCAAGTACAGTTGATATAGTTGAAGCACAGTCAAAATATGGTTTTTGGGGGTGGAATCTGTGGCGTCAGCCTATAGGATTTATTGTTTTTCTAATTTCTTCTCTAGCCGAATGTGAGAGATTGCCCTTTGATTTACCAGAAGCGGAGGAGGAATTAGTAGCAGGTTATCAAACCGAGTATTCGGGTATCAAATACGGTTTATTTTATCTTGCTTCTTACCTAAATTTATTAGTTTCTTCATTATTTGTAACAGTTCTTTACTTAGGTGGGTGGAATTTACCTATTCCGTATATATCCATTTCTGAGCTTTTCGGAATAAAAAAAATCGCCGGCATTTTTGGAATGACAATGGGTATCCTTATTACATTAACTAAAGCTTATTTGTTTCTCTTCATTTCTATCACAACAAGATGGACTTTACCTAGAATGAGAATGGACCAGTTATTAAATCTTGGATGGAAATTTCTTTTACCTATTTCTCTAGGTAATCTGTTATTAACAACTTCTTCCCAACTTGTTTCATTATAAATAAGAGAATACGATAACACTATTTTAGATTCATAATCTCTATCAAACAAGAGAAAGAAACGTCAAATTTTTCATGTATATCTACAATATGTTCCCTATGGTAATTGGGTCCATGAATTATGGTCAACAAACAATACGAGCTGCAAGGTACATTGGTCAAAGTTTCATAATTACCTTATCCCACACAAATCGTTTACCTGTAACTATTCAATATCCTTATGAAAAATCGATCACATCAGAGCGTTTCCGGGGTCGAATCCACTTTGAATTTGATAAATGTATTGCTTGTGAAGTATGTGTTCGTGTATGTCCGATAGATCTACCCGTTGTTGATTGGAGATTTGAAAGAGATATTAAAAAGAAACAATTACTTAATTATAGTATAGATTTCGGGGTTTGTATATTTTGTGGTAACTGTGTCGAGTATTGTCCAACAAATTGTTTATCAATGACTGAAGAATATGAACTTTCTACTTATGATCGTCACGAATTGAATTATAATCAAATTGCTTTGGGTCGATTACCAATCTCAATAATTGGAGATTACACAATTCAAACAGTTATTAATTTGACTCAAATAAAAATAGACAAAGATAAACCCTTTGATTCAAGAACAATTACCAATTACTAAGATTTTGTTTTGATATAAAGGATCCAAGCTTTTTATTTTGGGTAGTCAGTAACTACAAATAAAAACTAATGATTGTTGAGAATCACTCTTTGATTTAAACTAAAAATATATTTTTCGTGATGATTTCGAAATAGCAAATTTCAACTACTTTTTTCTTTTTTTTCTTTCGGATAAATATAAATAAAGTAAGGTTGGCCCGATAATTTTATCTATATCTACATTAATCCATATTCAAATTCAATTCAATTATAAATGTATCATATACAATATTATATACAAGGAAACAAAAATAGGGTAACCCCTTTTCCTTTCCTGGATCATTTATTTAGTAAAGTTAAAGTAAGGTCATGAAATAGTTAAAGTTATTTATTTTGTATTTTATACATAATGGATTTACCTGGACCAATACATGATATTCTTGTTGTATTTCTGGGGTCAATTCTTGTATTAGGGGGTCTGGGGGTAGTATTATTTACCAATCCAATTTATTCTGCCTTTTCATTGGGATTGGTTCTTGTTTGTATATCCTTATTCTATATTTCATCGAACTCCTATTTTGTAGCTGCCGCACAGCTCCTTATTTATGTGGGAGCCATAAATATCTTGATCATATTTGCTGTAATGTTCATGAATGGTTCAGAATATTCCAATAATTCCTATTTTTGGACCATTGGAGATGGGGTCACTTTGATGGTTTGTACAACTATTCTTTTTTCACTAATTACTACTATCCCAGATACGTCATGGTACGGAATTATTTGGACTGCAAGGTCAAACCAGATTATGGAACAGGACCTAATAAATAACGTTCAACAAATTGGGATTCATTTATCAACAGATTTTTATCTTCCGTTTGAACTCATTTCAATAATTCTTTTAGTTTCCTTGATAGGTGCAATTACTATGGCTCGACAATAAGCAATAAAAATACTTAACTTATAATGATTCCCAATTCTTAGAATTCTAACTAAATTCTAAATAAATAAATAGAAATTTTTAGTTAAATCTATCTACCGTCAATATCTTCTTTTGTTGTGTAATTGTTCTATTCTAATCAATTGAATCGGTTGAATTGTTGTTCATATTGAAATGAATCGAGATTGATAAGGAGTTAGTCAATGATGTTTGAGCATGTCCTTTTTTTGAGTGTTTATTTATTTTCTATCGGTATCTATGGATTGATCACAAGTCGAAACATGGTTAGAGCGCTTATGTGTCTTGAGCTTATACTAAATTCGGTTAATATCAATCTTGTAACATTTTCTGATATATTTGATAGTCGCCAATTAAAAGGAGACATTTTCTCAATCTTTGTTATAGCCATTGCAGCTGCTGAAGCAGCTATTGGACTTGCTATTGTTTCGTCGATCCATCGTAACAGAAAATCAACTCGTATTAATCAATCGAATTTGTTGAATAATTAGTGATAATCATCATAGATAATTTAAATAAAGACACATAAAAATATTTAATAGAATTGAAATACTATTTTTTATTGAATTTGAATGCAATTCAATAAAATGGAATTGCATTTTTATATTTATATTGAAATAATGATGACCGATTTGTTGGCCAATTAATTTTAATTCGCATGTGCAACTCGTATCATCATAATTGTTGAAACGAAAATCAAAGTGTCTTGACCTTTTCTCATAAACAGATTGATTTAAGAAATATATTGATTGTTTTTAATAAACCACTGTTTCGTCTGGTGTCTACAATATTACAATATATAATATATGATTCATTTACTACTAATTTGATTTGACCAGATCGAAAATCTTTTATGTTCAAAACTGTAATTTATAGATCCAATGTCACATTCAGTAAAAATTTATGATACATGTATAGGGTGTACTCAATGTGTACGAGCTTGCCCCACAGATGTATTGGAAATGATACCTTGGGACGGATGTAAAGCCAAGCAAATAGCTTCCGCGCCAAGAACCGAGGACTGTGTAGGTTGTAAGAGATGTGAATCTGCCTGCCCAACAGATTTTTTGAGTGTCCGTGTTTATTTAGGGCCTGAAACAACTCGCAGCATGGCTCTATCTTATTGATACGTTACAAAAAACTCCACTTGAATCATTTGTGATTCCTCTTTACCGACAAAAGCCCGTGCTCGACAAAATATATTATTTTGAGGACGGGCTTTTCTGGTCAAAATGTATCTTGTCTTTATCACGAGTTATTTTCCTTGGTTAACAATACTTGTTGTTTTACCGATATTCGCGGGTTCCTCAATTTTCTTTTTCCCTCATAGAGGGAATAAGATGTTTAGGTGGTATACTATATGTATATGCTTATTAGAACTCCTTCTAACGACTTATGCATTCTGTTATCATTTCCAATTGGATGATCCATTAATGCAATTGAAGGAAGATTCTAAATGGATAGATGTTTTTGATTTCCACTGGAGACTAGGAATCGATGGACTTTCCATAGGACCCATTCTACTGACAGGATTTATCACTACTTTAGCAACTTTAGCAGCTTGGCCAATTACTCGAAATTCGCGGTTGTTCTATTTCCTGATGCTAGCAATGTACAGCGGTCAAATAGGATTATTTTCCTCTCGAGACTTTTTACTTTTTTTCATCATGTGGGAGTTAGAATTAATTCCTGTTTACTTACTTTTATCCATGTGGGGGGGAAAGAAACGTCTCTACTCGGCTACAAAGTTTATTTTGTACACTGCAGGGGGTTCCATTTTTTTCTTAATAGGAGTTCTAGGTATGGGTTTATATGGTTCCAATGAACCAACATTAGATTTTGAAAGATTAATTAATCAATCATATCCTGTGGCATTGGAAATAATATTCTATTTTGGCTTCCTTATTGCTTATGCTGTCAAATTGCCGATTATACCCCTACATACATGGTTACCTGATACCCATGGAGAAGCACATTACAGTACATGTATGCTTTTAGCTGGAATCCTATTAAAAATGGGCGCATATGGATTGATTCGGATCAATATGGAATTACTACCCCACGCTCATTCTATATTTTCTCCTTGGTTGGTGATAATAGGAACAATGCAAATAATCTATGCAGCTTCAACTTCTCTTGGTCAACGTAATTTAAAAAAGAGAATAGCCTATTCCTCTGTATCTCACATGGGTTTCACAATTATAGGAATTGGTTCTATAACCGACATGGGACTCAATGGAGCTATTTTACAAATGCTCTCTCATGGATTTATTGGTGCTGCACTTTTTTTCTTGGCGGGAACGAGTTGTGATAGAACACGTCTTGTTTATCTCGAAGAAATGGGAGGGATATCTATCCCAATGCCAAAAACATTTACCATGTTCAGTAGCTTCTCGATGGCTTCTCTTGCATTGCCAGGAATGAGTGGTTTTGTTGCGGAATTTGTAGTATTTTTTGGACTAATTACTAGTACAAAATATCTTTTAATGTCAAAAATGCTAATTACTTTTGTAATGGCAATTGGAATGATATTAACTCCTATTTATTTATTATCTATGTTACGTCAGATGTTTTATGGATACAAGTTATTTAATATTCCAAACTCTAATTTTTGGGATTCTGGACTACGAGAACTATTTCTTTCAATCTGTATCTTTCTACCCGTAATAAGTATTGGTATTTATCCCGATTTTGTTCTCTCGTTATCAGTTGACAAGGTACACGCTATCTTATCCAATTATTATCATAGATAGTGTTTCATTAATGAAACGGAAGGAAAGTCTTATAATTCTTTGAATTTAATATTTTGAAAATCGTTTGCTGTACTGTATAATGAAAAAAGAAATAAAATGAATAAGAATTGTAATTAGATACATCTCGAGTTTTTGAGAACCATTTAAATTTGAATGATTCCTTGATTCAAACGGTTCTCAAAAACTCATAAAAACAAACTTTCGTTATATATGGGATGATGTTTTTATCTTATGTATTCTTCATGTAGTTTATTCAATTAGATGTTTATGTGAATGAACCATAACTATGTAGACCTATTCCTAATAGATTGATCCCAAAATAGCATATCCAAATTATAATAAATCCTATAGAAGCTACAAGTGCCGAATTCGTACCTTTCCAATTTATATTTGTTCTAGTATGTAAATAAATCGCGAATATGGTCCAAGTAATAAATGCCCAAGTTTCCTTGGGGTCCCAATTCCAATAGGATCCCCATGCCTCATTAGCCCATACTGCTCCACAAAGAATACCTATGGTTAAAAAGGTAAACCCTAGACTAATGACACGATAACTCCAATAATCCAAACGCTCAGTTAATTGATATTTGTAATAATTTCGAAATGAAGGAAAAGAAGTGTTTTTAAAAACACTTCTTTTTTCATTCAAATATTCAATCTCACCAAAGAAAAATGACTTAATTAATAAATTATTGCTTTTACAAAAAATTTTGATGTTTTTTCGAAATGTAATGACTAGAAGAGCGACTGATAATAATGATCCGCATAAAAGAGCTGCATAGCTCAATAACATCATACTTACGTGCATCATTAACCACTGAGATTGTAGAGCAGGTACTAATATTGCGGATTGATGCATTTCAGTTGAAAGACCCGACATGGCAAAGCCTTGAGTAAAAATGGTACTTGGTGCAATTATTGTGCTTAAATCGTTTTTAAGGTTACGTATCTTGGGAATCATATGAATAATGAAGAAACTACACGAAAGGAAGATTAATGACTCGTATAAATTACTTAATGGAAAATGTCCCGAAGAAATCCAACGAGAAACTAATAATCCTGTTATAGAGAAAAAGGTAGCTATCATCCCTTTTTCTGATGAATCACGTAATCCTACAATTTTGTGGACTAATAAGGTCATCAAATGAATCATAATCACAATTGAAATGATCGAAAAAGAGATATGAGTTAATATATGTTCTAAAGTCGCAAATATCATAAAAGGGGTCCCATTACAGAATTGGAAATCGCGAATTGAATACATTTTAGGATCTATTGTATCTCTTTTAGAAGATGCCGCCACCCGGACTCGAACCGAGATGCTTTAGCACTGCTTCCTAAAAGCAGCGTGTCTACCGATTTCACCACAGCGGCTTACTTGAAATAATAATAGTCAATTCATGTTGAATCGTCGAGATTCAAGGATTCAATATAGTTTAGGAAACATTAATTAGAATCAATGAATAAAGACTGGTTTGTGGTTTAAATATTTGAATCTTCAATAAAATACCTACCTAGGTAGTATCGTCGTGGGTTTTTTAACAATCAACTTTCATGTACTAGAAACTAAGTTTTCTCCAAACAGTTGGAACTCCATAGTTTTTTCTCGGTTGAGGTATAAAACTAAGAATTGTCTTTTTTTCTCTATTTTTTTATGATTTGTTTTTCATTTATCCGATTTCATGGATTCAAATGAAAAAGATTGAGTTTTTTTTCAATGAACAAAATCAAATAACTAGGATTTCATATCTATCACAATTTCATCATTAAATACAAATAATTTGTTATTTTTCTAATGATTTCGATACCTTAGTATATTTAAATTAAAGTATTAATATTCTTTATTGTGCATATAATTTATAATTTATAATACCATTTACAAAACCAATTAAGTTTTGGGGTAGGCATATAACAAAAGAGTTTCAATCTCTATCACAATTGTACTTTTCACAATAGAAAAGTACAATTGCGATAGGGAAAAAAATAATACTTAGAACCCAATATACAAAAAACTCTTATTCTATATATCACAGCAGTGAGTTCTAAGTAATATTGAGAAATTCAATACAGAAAAATACATTAGTTAACATTCATCTTACAAAATTTGAGGTTCTTTAGGCTATATCAATTGAGATTATTCTAAGACTTTATTATTTGTTTGTCGCACAAAAAAACTTTTTGAATGCCCGGTGGAAACCGATTTCGCTAAAGAAAAAGTTTTTACTGCAACTAAATATCCTTTTTTCTTCCAAATATTTCTACGAATACGTTTTTTTGACATAGAAGTACGTTTTTTTGGAACTGCCATTCAAAAAAGGGGGGTTCCTCCTTTTATCGTTGTATGTGAAAGACATGTATTCTTCAAAATAGATCGTTCTTTTTAGTTATTATCTATACTTATTTCGTGTATGTGGATAATTTTTTTAATATACTCTTTTTAATATACATTGTTTTTTTACTTTAACATATAAATATATAATAAACATACAAATATATATAATACAAATATATTTATATATACATGTATATGTGATATATATATCACATATACGTATGCGCGCACATCACACATCACATATATAAATGACATGAGGGAAAAAAATGGAAGAAAATAAGGGAAAATGAAAATTGATTAAGTCCAGAGTGCTATGTCCATAATTCAAAGTAAGGAGTATCATAAGATTTCTGATAAACATAAGTTTTTTTTATTGGATTTCAATCCAATCAATCAGTTACACAACAAGTTAGGTAATTACTCCCTTCCCAAAATGAACTAGAATACCTAGGTATTCTTTTTTTTAATTCGAATATAGATACTATGATCCATATTTGAATAAAAAAGTACTCTTTTTTTGGTCTAACTCTTTTTCCTTACTATATTTAGTATACTATATAATATATTTATTATACTATTATAGTATAATAAATATGTTTATTAATCACAAAAAAAAATAAAAAAATCTAATAAATACAAAATCTACTAAATAATAGTAGTAAGAAAATTATTAAAAAAATCTCATATTCCTTTAATCTTTTCTTAGTTAAAATAACTACTAGGTAATCGCCTTTACCTTTACATAGTTATTTGGTCATATTTTTTGACCAACCAATTGTCAATTTTTGAATATTTCAAATATCTGAAAAAAAAATCAGAATAATTAAGAATCCCAATATTTGACTTTTTTTTTCATATCTTTTTTTTTGTTGATTTCTTTTATTATTGTTCCTTTCTAAAAGGATAAAAAAGATAAGAATTGGTGAATCGAGAACAATTTGTAATTATAAGAAAAAAGAGTTTCTTTTCTTATGGAACATACATATCAATATGCGTGGATAATACCTTTTCTTCCACTTCCAGTTACTATGTCAATAGGATTTGGACTTCTACTTATTCCGACAGCAACAAAAAATATTCGTCGCATGTGGGCTTTTCCTAGTGTTTTACTCTTAAGTATAGCTATGGTGTTTTCAGCCAATCTGTCTATTCAACAAATAAATGGAAGTTTTATCTATCAATATCTATGGTCTTGGACCATCAATAATGATTTTTCCTTAGAGTTTGGATACTTGATCGATCCACTTACTTCTATTATGTCAATACTAATTACTACTGTTGGAATCATGGTTCTTATTTATAGTGACAAGTATATGTATCACGATCAAGGATATTTGAGATTTTTTGCTTATATGAGTTTTTTTAATACTTCTATGCTGGGATTAGTTACTAGTTCAAATTTGATACAAATTTATATTTTTTGGGAACTTGTGGGAATGTGTTCTTATTTATTAATAGGGTTTTGGTTCACACGACCAATTGCAGCAAGTGCTTGTCAAAAAGCTTTTGTAACTAATCGTGTAGGGGATTTTGGTTTATTGTTAGGAATCTTAGGTTTTTATTGGATAACAGGTAGTTTAGAATTTCGGTATTTGCTCGAAATAACTAATAACTTAATCCAGAATAATGGGGTCAATTCTTTATTTGCTACCTTGTGTGCTTCTTTATTATTCGTCGGTGCAGTTGCTAAATCCGCACAATTCCCCCTTCACGTATGGTTACCTGATGCTATGGAAGGACCCACTCCTATTTCGGCTCTTATACACGCTGCTACTATGGTAGCAGCAGGAATTTTTCTTGTAGCTCGGCTTCTTCCTCTTTTCATAGTCATACCTTATATAATGAATTTCATTTCTTTAATAGGTGTAATAACACTATTATTAGGGGCTACTTTGGCCCTTGCTCAAAGAGACATTAAAAAAAGCTTAGCCTATTCTACAATGTCTCAATTGGGTTATATTATGTTAGCTCTAGGTATAGGTTCTTATCGAGCTGCTTTATTCCATTTGATCACTCATGCCTATTCAAAAGCTTTATTGTTTTTGGGATCCGGATCTATTATTCATTCAATGGAACCTATTGTTGGATATTCACCAGATAAAAGTCAGAATATGGTTCTTATGGGTGGTTTAACAAGATATGTTCCAATTACAAGAACTACTTTTTTATTGGGTACACTTTCTCTTTGTGGTATTCCACCTCTTGCTTGTTTTTGGTCCAAAGATGACATTCTTAATGATAGTTGGTTGTATTCACCAATTTTCGCAGTAATAGCTTATTTCACAGCAGGATTAACCGCATTTTATATGTTTCGGGTATATTTACTTACCTTTGATGGGTATTTCCGCGTTCATTTTAAAAATTACAGTAGCACGAAAAATGGTTCGTTCTATTCCATATCTCTATGGGGAAAAGGAACTCCAAGAGGAGTCAATCCAAATTTACTTTTATCAACAATGAATAAAAAGGTTTCTTTTTTTGCAAAAGAAAGATCGAAAATTGATAATAATGTAAGAAATAGGATACGATACTTTAGTACTTACTTTGGAAATAAATACACTTCCATGTATCCTCACGAATCGGACAATACTATGCTATTTCCTCTTCTTGTATTAGTACTATTTACTTTGTTGGTTGGATCAATAGGAATTTCTTTTAATCAAGGAGTAATAGATTTTGATATATTATCGAAATGGTTAACCCCATCAACAAATCTTTTACATTCAAGTTCTAATTATTCTGTAAATTTGGATGAATTTTTTACAAATGCAATTTTTTCGGTAAGTATAGCAATTTTCGGACTATTCATAGCATATATTTTATATGGATCCGCTTATTCATTTTTCCAGAATTTGGATTTAATCAATTCATTTGTAAAAGGGGGTCCTAAAAGAATTCTTGTGGACCGAATAAAAAATGTGATATACAATTGGTCATATAATCGTGGTTACATAGATATTTTTTATACTAGAGTTTTTACCGTGGGGATAAGAGGATTAACCAAACTAACTCAGTTTTTTGATAGACGTATAATTGATGGAATTACAAATGGTGTTGGTGTTGCAAGTTTTTTTATAGGGGAAGGAATTAAATATATGGGAGGTGGACGAATCTCGTCTTATCTATTCTTGTATTTATCTTATGTATCAATATTTTTATTTATTTTTTTATTTATAATAAAATAA